CAAACCAACTTATTGGTCTCATGGTATATCTCAGTATAGAAGATGAGACCCGGGATCTTTATTTGTTTATAAACTCTCCCGGCGGGTGGGTAATACCCGGAGTAGCTATTTATGATACTATGCAATTTGTGCTACCAGATGTACATACAATATGCATGGGATTAGCCGCTTCAATGGGATCTTTTATCCTGGTCGGAGGAGAAATTACCAAACGTATAGCATTCCCTCACGCTTGGCGCCAATGAGTTTTTTTATTTGAGAGAAAAAATAAGACTATGCCTTCGCGACATGTAATATGAATAAGAATAGAAAGTAATAATAGCATGGCACTTTGAGTTCGATATGAACAAACCATTATTGTTTTTTCATAACATGAGATTATATATCGGGCGAGTAATATGAGACAAAAGGTATCTCCGATTTGATCTTATCTATCCGGGGTTCATTTCAGCGTCACAAACTTTTTTTGTTTTCACACCAGAAGTCTCTTTCCAATATTTATGTTATGAAATATGAAAGAGTACTAAAAAAAAAAATGATCATTTTTTTTTTTACTTATTTTGATCGGATCAAAAAGAAACTTTGGGATTGCTGAATCACATACGAGATAAATGATAAATATAGAAAGCAACGGGACCATCATAGTATTTTTTAACCCCCCCGAAAAGAAGGTTGGTAAATGGATCACTTAACGATTGGGATCTGATGGATCTTATTTCTCTTTTTGCTCGACTGAAAGTAAATTCCATTGTGGAGCCGTATGCACAAAAAATGCCTGTACGGTTGTTCAATTATATATCTATTCTTATTTTATTCTTTTCTTGTTATTCTTTATCGCTTTCCTTCGTCCGATCGTACGAGATCGAGGAACCATTCATTATGTTATATCATCAGGGTAATGATCCACCAACCTGCTAGTTCTTTTTATAAGGCACAAACAGGAGAATTTATCCTAGAAGCGGAAGAACTGCTGAAACTCCGCGAAACCCTTACAAGGGTTTATGTACAAAGAACAGGCAAACCCTTATGGGTTGTATCCGAAGACATGGAAAGGGATGTTTTTATGTCAGCAACAGAAGCCCAAGCTCATGGAATTGTTGATCTTGTAGCGGCCGAAAATGCCGGGGATTTCACGTAAATCCGCGATTCCATTTTGAACCATAATTCGGATGAACCTAACTTTAATATTTTATCTGCTTACCGGGGTAAAATAAGGTAAAAAAAAAAGAGAAATAATTTATAATCATCTGGTTAGGATTGATCTAAACCAGACCTTTTATATACATTCGATTTAGCATGCCAACCATTAAACAACTTATTAGAAACACAAGACAGCCAATAAAAAATGTAACAAAATCCCCCGCTCTTCGGGGATGTCCTCAGCGTCGAGGAACATGTACTAGGGTGTATGTGCGACTCGTTCAGATCATGAGCTGGAACAAAATAAAGGAAAAGTTTTTCCAGTATCAATAACCAGCACCAATAAATAGGATGGAAGAATTCCATTCAATACAATATATGAATATGAATCTAAAAAAACAAACCTCCATTGTGTATGAAATTTATGGTTTCTATTGGTGCAAATCCAATCACCTCAATTGGAGATGAGAAGCAATTCCCCATTGGTAGCAAATGGTTATCCATTAAGCGGGGGAAAATAGTATTTAAGAAGTAAAAGAATTATGCTCCCACTCTTGCAAGAACGGACTAATAGGGTCAGCTACCTAGCCAACCTTTGTAATTAAATACCGTTACTGTATGGGTAGATCTCATTGTGAAATGACCTATTACTGGATAATTCATGGGTAGAGTCAAAGAATGTGAACTGTACAAGTTACTAATAACATTGATTAAATGAAGGGAGGGGCTCCGGTGTATAGAGAGGACCTCACCGTTTAAGAAGCAACCATAGAAACGACGGAACCCACTATTTCTTTTTTTTTATGTATTTACCTTTACTATTTATTGATACTTTATACTCAATACTTAACTTAATTTACAATTTACTATTTTGTTCTTTGTTGATACCTAGTATAGTATCAATACAATTTCCTTATTTCGGGGTAAAATGCCTGGAAAAAATCGTGGTTGGGAAGGTCATAGTAGCAAAAGCCATTGGAATTTTTTTTATACATCGGAAGAATCCGTTTTGTTATTAATAGACCAGGAAAGGAGAAAAGAATGACTGAAAGAAAATAAATCAATTAGTTATTCATCAAAGTTTCATTTGATTCAATGACCAGAATTAGACGAGGGTATATAGCTCGGAGACGTAGAACAAAAATTCGTTTATTTGCATCAACCTTTCGAGGGACTCATTCAAGACTTACTCGAAGTACTATTCAACAGAAAATGAGAGCCTTAGTTTCTGCTCATCGGGATAGGGGCAGGCAAAAGAGAAATTTTCGTCGTTTGTGGATCACTCGGATAAATGCAGCAATTCGTGAGATAGGGGTATCCTATACTTATAGTAGATCGATACATGATATGTACAAAAGGAAGTCGCTTATTAATCGTAAAATGCTTGCACAAATAGCCATATCAAATACGAATTGTCTTTACATGATTTCCAATAAGATCATTAAATAAGGAGATTGGAAGGAATACACCGTAATGACTTAAACGGAGCCCCCGGAGAATGAGCTCCGGGAAGGTAGAGTATAAATAGATAAATATAGTCAAAATGAATGAACACGCTTCAATAAAAAAAAGAAGAAATCTTTTTTACTTTCTTTACCTTACGCCTTTTTTCTTACAACGTGACAATCCAATCTGGATTATCGAATTTTTCGAACAAAAAATCAATCGGAGTTGAGGTTCGGATTGGAGAATTTTTATTCAATTGCAATTGAGGAATAGGCCTATCTATTTATTTCTAGTTCGAGGACCCGTAGTTCTAGGAGTCGACTCAGTTCTCTCAAATTGTTTCTCGTTATTAAGAAAAGGTAACAAAGATAAAATACGAGCTTGTTTTATAGCAATAGTAATTAATCGTTGTTGTTTCAACGTCAATCTATTCACTCGTCTAGATAATATTTTTCCTTGTTCACTAATAAATCGACTAATTAAACTCATGTTTCTATAATCAATTCGATCCCCCGACCCAATTGGGGGCAAACGCCTACGAAAAGATCGCTTGGATTTAAGAAAAAGTCGCTTGGATTTATCCATGGTTTATTCCTTATCTTTAAAATCCTATTTCTTAATTCTAATTTAATTTGGGATTCGACCGAAATAGGATTTGGTTGTTTTTATTTTTATAGTTTATTTATATATATTATTATGTAATTATTATGTTTATGTAATTTATTCCTGTTCCTTGGAGGGGTTACACACGCGTTACATTTTATCTATTTCTTTATCTCCCCATGAATCGTATGCTTGTAACAATAGGGACAAAATTTTCTCAATTCCAATCGACTAGGCGTATTGTGTCGATTCTTTTGAGTAATATATCTGGAAATACCCCGGGATTTCTTATTAATCTCGTTTCGGACACAACTGTTACATTCCAAAATAACTCTGACTCTCACATCTTTACTCTTGGCCATGAACCTCCCCCCTTTTTTTGGATTCACTCAACTCTTCCATTTTCAACCCGAAACAAGAAGAAAAAAGAAGTTGCTGACTCGAAATAAATCCAATTCTGAAATATTTCATTGCTTGCAATCAATAGAGAAATAATAAAATAATAAGTAATACAACGATTTCTAACTATCAATTAAAGTCAAATTAGTACCAGTATTAAATTTAATTAAGTATCTTGTATGCTTTTGTTGTCCTCGACCCCTTTTCTTTCTGTTCTCCCTCTATTAATTTAATTCAGCCTAAACCCGAGTTTCGTTCCGGGCAAATCTTCTTTTTTTCCTAAAAAAATGACAGTCAAGAACAAAACAAAGAAAGGGGGAGTTAGTCACAGATAATTTATTGTATCTCTAAGCTTCTTCATCTCTAACTAGAATGAAAAAAAGGGGAATGTCAACGCATCTGGGAATAAACGATTGATCTCTATCAATAGACCTGCTAAAGACCCGAACCATAGAGTGCTTAACACGGGTGCCACAGAAAGATATGTTTTTATATCTCGCATTGAAAATCCTCCTTTTTTATTGTAATACATATATGATCAGATACATATGTAGTTAAGGATCATTTGTATTTGTACGCGGAATCCCTAACTAAAATGGATAGAGCGACCCGCTATATTCTATTTTCTTTCCTTTCTTTACAACAGAAAAAGAGTCCGCTTATTTTTTTATGAATATTACCAATATAAATTTATGTATATGTTGGGTTTCTAAAATGAAATTCAATTATTTCTAGTTTCTAGTAATAATTACTTTTGAAATTGAATATTCTTATTCTATTAATTAAATTATTTAATAGAAAATATAGATTTCTATATTTAAATAAATATTTTAAAAATTAGAATTCTATTATAGATTTTTATTAATTCTAATTAATAATAGAATTATATTCTAGATATATAGAAAGAAATTGAAATAAATTAATTTAGTAAAGGTCAATTTCTCATTTTTATTTATTTCTATACTATATACATATAGAATTTATATATAAGATAATTGAATTATTTTTTTTTATTATATGTTTATATGTGTTAGATGTATATGAGATGAACAAAGAAGAAATGGCAAGATAAATTGTATAGTATATCAATAGAGGAAATTATGATGTGGAAAACAAGACGGGGATTCTCTACAATGACACTGTAGGCTAATTGAAAGGGATGTAGCGCAGCTTGGTAGCGCGTTTGTTTTGGGTACAAAATGTCACGGGTTCAAATCCTGTCATCCCTATTTATTACTTCTCCTATGTGTAGTAATGAAGGATCAATTGAGATCAATGAAAATTGGACATACATAACCCTTTCTTTTTGATACATATGCATGCGAGATATAATCTCTATATAGTGGGGGTTACAAATCAAATTGATTTATTTTCAGTCTTTTATATTGTGATAAGAAAGCGCTCTTAGTTCA